ATCCTTTAACTATTCCTTTAACTATTAAAGGGTTAGAAAAACGAATCACACTTTTACCACTAAACTATACCCGCTACAGTGTGATTATTGTATACAACTGGACCTTTTGTCGAACAGGGAAATTGGACAGAATAATAGTAAATTTTGAAAGTTAGTATCCTCTCAAAAGAATAAAAATTCTAGTTTTGACCTTTTTAGTTTTCATATATCGAACTATCATTTCTTCCCTTTTTATTCTTGCTTGAATATTTTGTATTCCGCTTTCTAATTTTATAGAGTACTAAGCTATTTTCCAAATCAGATAAATCATTCTTATTTATCTAGAATCTATTTAATTTCAAATTCAAATTGTTTTTGTTTGAACAAAAAAGGCCCGGTTAGGGGCTGAACAGGCCGGGCCGTGGTAATAAAAAAAAAGACGGTTCCTTTGAACAAGATCAAAAAGGGAGAATTCCTTTTTTTTTTATTTTTTTTTTATATTGTTTTGTTGGCACTTTACAGCCCCTTTTTTATTTAACGAAATTAAATTGCTGCTAAAAAGTGTACATATCCATATAATATCTATATAATAAATATTCCTTACTTTTTGTGTAATTTAACAGCGTCTTCAATTGGGAGAGATGGCTGAGTGGACTAAAGCGACGGATTGCTAATCCGTTGTACGAGTTATTCGTACCGAGGGTTCGAATCCCTTTCTTTCCTCTTCCGTTGATGACTTTCTTTTTTTTTCAATTGTCAAAATACTTTTTGTTCCTAGTTAAACATAAAAAAATCTTCAAAAAATGTAAAATAAAAGATACCTTTTATTCTTCACGTCCAGGATTACGTCCTGGATCATTAGATAGGAATCCAAAGATGAAGAGAGAAACAAAAAATATCACTACTGTATAAACGAAGAGTTTGAGAGTAAGCATTCTAAAATCTCCAAAATAATTTTTTTATTCGAAAAAAAAATAGAATAGGTTCTATAGTTTTCTACCGCATATCCTCTGTGAATACTAATAACCAAATTCGAAATAGAAAAGGATTTTCAGAAATTCATTTTGAAAAAGAGTTTTCTATTAACTAAAATCTAAATATCTTTTAGATCCGATCAATTGTTAGGATTTATTATCAACTAAAGTAAAGCAGTCATTTTATCGTCGATTTTAAAATGAAATATTTTATCGAAAACTTACAGCAGCTTGCCAAACAAAAGCTAAGAGAAAAAATAGCACAGGTATGACGGGCATAACATCTATGATTGGATTCAAAAAAGCATAGGCCTCGGGCAATTTTCCGAAGAAAAAGCTACTTGAATATGAAAAAAAGGCATAATGGCAGATCCCTATCAAACTACAAATATTAAGCATAGCAGACATTTTGTTCTACGAGATAATTCCATTTCGATTGAGTTATTTATATAATATAAATATATAAATAAAAGGAAAAGGTAAAAAAAAGGGAGACAAAGAGTCTCTTTTTTTTTTTGAATCCGCCCAACCAAAAGTCCTCCAATTCTCAAAAGAGAATAGAAGAAATCATACTTTTCATACAATATCTTAATTGAATTATATCTAATGATCAATAAATTAAGTTACATTCTCTATTTACACGTATTAAAATATTAATAAAAATTTAATCGACTCTATAGCTATTTATCTTGTACTTTGAGTTGACAAAAAATCAATATTAATATTATTAATATTGTTGATTATTCGTGTCGAATAGAAATCTAAATGGGGCGTGGCCAAGTGGTAAGGCAACGGGTTTTGGTCCCGCTATTCGGAGGTTCGAATCCTTCCGTCCCAGAGCATATCCTTTATCACCTTTATTCATAAATGGAACCAAAGACTATTCATGATTCCCTAATTGAATCAATTCCATACTGGTTCCAAATTAGAAGAATGTTAATGTTATAGTAAAACTTCGTTTGAAACGATGTGGTAGAAAGCAACGTGCGACTTGAAGGACACGATCCGCTGTGTATTCCTTCTTCTATCCATCATCTTCTATTTCTATAATTCTATAGAAACGAAGGTGCTCTTGTCTCGACATCCGTTGGGAGGGTAAATAGTCCACGATGTAGCTCGAGTAGAAAGTATTAATTTTTTTCTCGGAACAAAAATCTGGGGTTAATGTAAATCAAAAAATGGAAATAACTTCGTAAACTGTAAATCTATATAAATTGAAGGGATCCCAATCGAGCAAATTTCCAATTCAAAAGTAATATTTGTTAGAATAAATTAAACCTTTTTGATCCCAAGTGTATATAATGTGTGAATGAATCGTCCGTAGGATTTTTTTATTTTGATAGAAGGAAATCAAAAAAAGGGGGGTAGGGGCTTGTATATACCTATAACTTTTGCTAACCTTTACTTATTTTTTTTCGTTATAGTTATAGTTCCCCCTTCGTTCGGTTCGATTCGTAGATATTTATCATTGTTTTCGTCGAATTTCATGTTCGATAATGACAAAACTTTATTTTTTTATTTTATTGATGCTATAAAATTGGGACATT